AGTAGTTTTGTCCCATCTGCTAGAGCTTGAAGAACTCCTAAAGGACCGGCGTATTCAGGTCCAATACGTTGTTGTAGCCCTGCGGATATTTCTCTTTCTAACCATACAATTACTAATACGCCTATTGTGATTCCCAATACAAGAGTCAAAATAGGGACAAGCGCCGATATAATTCCATAGACCCCTTTTAAAGATTCCACTCTGTAAAAAGAATTAATATCTTGTATTTCCGTTGTATCAATTATCATTTCAACGATCAACTTCTCCCATAATGATATCTATGCTACCTAGTATTGTCATAATATCAGCCAATTTCATTCTTTTAACTAACTGAGGAAGAATTTGCAAATTGATAAAACCCGGCGGGCGAATTTTCCATCTCCAAGGAAAACCACTCTGATCCCCTATCAGAAAAATTCCCAATTCACCCTTTGGGGCTTCGACTCTTACATAAAGTTCTTGTTTCGGCAATTCAAAAATAGGAGAAGGTTTTTTACTAATGAATCGATATTCAAAATCATGCCATTCTGGATACCTTTCTCTATCAAAGTATCGAAGTTCTAAATTCTCATAGGGCCCCCCCGGAATTCCTTCTAGAGCCTGTTGAATAATTTTTATGGATTCTGTCATTTCACCAATTCGGACTAAATAACGAGCTAATGAATCCCCTTCTTTTTGCCATTGGACTTCCCAATCCAATTCGTCGTAACACTCATAATGATCAACTTTACGAAGATCCCATTGTATTCCGGAAGCTCGCAACATTGGTCCTGATAAACCCCAATTTATTACTTCGTCTCTACCAATAATGCCTACACCTTCAACGCGTTCTAAAAAAATAGGATTTCGTGTAATAAGTTTTTGATATTCAGTAACTCCTGTTAAAAAATAATCGCAGAAATCCAAACATTTATCTATCCACCCATGAGGTAGATCAGCCGCTACCCCTCCGATACGAAAATAATTATGCATCATTCTCATACCAGTGGCAGCTTCGAATAGATCATATATAAATTCTCTTTCTCTGAAAATATAGAAAAAAGGAGTTTGTGCACCAATATCTGCCATAAAGGGGCCGAGCCATAACAGATGAGAAGCTATACGACTCAATTCCAACATAATTACTCTGATATAACTGGCTCTTTTAGGTATTTGAATATTTCCTAACTGTTCTGGCCCATTTACAGTTATTGCTTCTGTGAACATAGTAGCTAAATAATCCCAACGAGTTACATAAGGAAGATATTGTATAATTGTTCGGTTTTCCGCAATTTTTTCCATCCCCCTGTGTAAATAACCCAATATTGGTTCACAGTCAATAACATTTTCACTGTCCAGAGTAACGATGAGTCGAAGAACACCATGCATTGACGGGTGGTGGGGGCCCATATTGACTATCATGAGATCTTTTCTTGTAGCTGGTATATTCATAAGTTTTTCCTCGATTCATTCTTCCATGAATTGCGCAAAACGAAAAAGAGTTCATCAAAATTCAAGATCTAATAAATCAAATAATTCAAAATGACTTTTCAAATTAACGAATTTTTGATTCCCGAATACCCAATTGATTAATTAAGTATTTATAACGTACTCTATTTTTATTTGACAAATAAGACAGCAACCGTTGACGTTTTCCCAGAATTTTACGTAGACCCCTTTGAGATAAATAGTCTTTTCTGTGCAATTCTAAATGTGAAGTAAGTCTTCTTATTTTATTGGTGAAACTCAATACTTGGAATTCAACGGATCCCCTGTTTTCTTCTTTTTCTTCTTGCGAAAAAATTGAAATGAATGCATTTTTTATCATAAAAATGAATCGTCCCTTTCTCTTTTTTTTTAGATATTTTTATAGATATATTTCTTGATCAGTAATAATAATGCCACTCATTTGAATTTGATATACACAAGACTCTGAATTTCGTTAAGAATTTTTTATTTTTGTCAAATAAAATTACTTACTTTAGTAATCAATAATCAATAATCAATATAATTTAAAAAATGAATTGGATTCGAATCGGATACCGTATACAAAAGTATGATCTATTTCTGTATTCACAAAAAATTCAAAAAAAATGAGATCTTCAAATAAATAAGAAGATTTTGTTGATTCATTTCTAGATCGAATTAATATTAATTATATAATACAATGACTCATTAAATTAGTAAGTATTGTGTATCAGAATGAAATGTAAGATAATGGGTATGTTTATTTCTTTGTCTTCATATATGAAGACATGGTACGGGAATATAGTCAAAATGTACCATTAATAAATTTGTAATCGCGGATACATATGAATCCTGGTCATACTAAAACGACTACCATTATTGGTATCAAACCAATAGCGATTCATACAAGCTAAATCTTCTAATCGATAATTGGACCAAAGAAAGAACTTTAATTTAATTAGTTTCTTTTTATCGTTATCAAGATTTTTTTTTTTATTCAACACGCAATTTTTTATCCTATTTCCATTGAAAAATACTGTATTTCTATAGATACTATTTATATCCCTATAATTCAAAAAAATTTGAATTCTCAATTCTCTACGACGCTTCGGGGATAAAATATTTTCAAGAACAAGCAAATCATAATTATTTTTGTCTATATTTCCAGTCATTTTTTGATGTATTGCAATGGATTCATAAAAATTCTTTTTATTCGTGTCAGCATAGCCATAACTTTTTTCTAGGTATCTTTGATTAATTTGGTGCTTATTCTTATGAACCAATGAAATACCTATGGTTTGATATATATAAAATTGTCCATCATTTTTTACAAACAGACGAACTGGTTCGATAATAAATATTCCTCTTTTTATCAATTCTGTAAGAGTTAAATCCTTCTGGATCATCAGAATATGTGGATTCATTTCTTTTCTTTGAATAGCGGATATAGCAATTTCGTTTGGACTGTTCAGTCTAAGGAGGAGGCAATATACTTTGATGTTATTGATTATTCTTTGATTTAAAGAATCATTCCATCTCCATTGAAAACGCAAATACTTTTTTAAGAAAAACTCAAGCTCTGCTTCTATGTTAGTCTTGTATTGCTTTTTGTTTCTACGTTTTTTCATGTCTGATCCCGGAGAACTTTGTTCACCATCTTTTTTTTGGTTTGAGAGAGCGGATTTAATATATGGTTTTTCGACTAATTCTTTTTCTCCTTGATTTCTATTTTCAAATTTAAGATTTTTTTTTTTCGAAAATAAAAAAAGAGATATTTTTTTCTTTTCAGTGATTCTTTTATGTTTATTAACATTTTGGTTTACATTAAAATTGAAAAGAAGTAATTTGATTGGTATGGCCCAGGGTTTAATCTTATATGTATTATAAAATATCCCAAATTCTGGGAATAACAAAAATGCAAAATTCGATATGGGGCGACTTGGTATTTCGTCATTCATTCTCATCCAATCAGCGAGAGACTTTTTTTGTTTTTGATTGAATGGGTGAATTTCTTGATGAATCGTGAGATAAAAAAGACCTTTTTTTTTTTTATCAAATTTTTCGATTATTTGATAATTATTAACACTAATCTTAGTATTTTGATTCCTCTTAGTGATGGTATCAATATTAATGCAAGCCTTAATATCAATCTTCTTTGTAAGACAAAAATTGAGAATTTTCCAATAAAAAGATTTTCTATCCGGACTCTTTTTTATATCTATACTATTATTTTCTACTCGATAATTTTTGATAAGGATACCTTCTATCATATCAAATAGTTTACGTTTAGCCGTATTGTTATTGTAAGTATAATAAATTTTTTTGTTCTTATTTACTTGTAATGGCAATCCATAAATATATGAGTTTTTTTCATCTTCATAATTAATAGATTTATACGATAAAAGATCATATTGATATTGTTTTTTTAATTTTTTGTTTTTTTTTAGTAATGAATCTATTTCAAAAGAATTTTGTTTTTCATATTCAATGAATCGGTTTTTTTCATCTGAATCACATTTGTTTAAATCTTTATTTTTAGTCATACGACATTGATATTGATTGACTCTATTTCGCCATTTTTGTGATATTAATCTGGACCATCTAATCTGAGATAAATCATATTGATAATGAACCTTTAGCCAGTTTTTCCATTCATTAATTAAAGAATTTCGAAGGTTTTTATGTTGTCTTAATTCGGAATCAAATATTCCTTGCGTTCCAACAAAATACTCTTTTATTTCATTCTTAAGAAAAAAAGATGTTCCGTAATAGTTAAAGACAGATCTTAACTTATATAAGTTACTGACTTGGATTTGTGAGAATTTGTAGAATACATATGCTTGTGACAAGTAAGATAAGTCCCCAAAAATATGTGAATTTTTATTAATAATACAAAGTGACTTTTTTATAGTCAAAATAAAGTTATTTATACTTTGATTTGTTTTATCAATTCTTTCTTGATTTTCTTCATTATTGTAAATGTATTTATTCAAAAATCTTTTTTTTAATTTAAGAAGAAGCTCTGCAATGATTCTAAATAGAATAATGATACATAGAAAGATATATATGTATAGTTTTTCAATCAAAAATTTAAAAAAAAAATGTAATTTACGAAGTAATCGAAGATTTTTTCTTTTTAATATTCGCCAAATGTTTTTTGGTGATTCTAATCTTTTATCTTCATAACTTATTTTGGTCTGGCTAATATTTATCTCTCGAGTTAGAAACCCTATTTGCTTATCTTTTTTCATTTTTTCTATTTCAGTTATGATTGTGTTTGTTCTATTAGTTAGATTTTTCATTTTTTTTTCTGTCAATGAGTAAGTTGCACAATCCATAAATCGAATTTGAATAGACGATTCGGGAATAATTTGATTATGGATTATCGAATCTTTTTCTTTTTTAGGTTCACTCAATTTATATCTTTCTATTTTTTTCAATCCAAATGCTAGAATTTGGTTTCTTTTTGAGAGTTCTTTGATTCTTTTTTTTAGTTTTTTTAGAAAAAGAATGCTTTTGATGACCCATTTTTTTGTTTCTTTTAATACATTTATAAAAGATTTTGTTCTTTCTTTTAAAACTCTTAGAACTAGAAAACATTTTTTTTGCAATTTTAATTTTATTTTTTTTAATTTTTTAAAAATGGGTTCAAAAAATGAAATTTGTTGTCGGGGAGAACCAAAAGGTAATTCAGTTTCCATTCCCCAAACTGTTAAAAAACAAAAATCATTTTTTTCTTTTTTTCCTTTCTTTTGAATTGGATCTTTATTAGGGAATCGTAACTTAGATCTGTGCCAAGGTTTCAGACGAAAAGGAAATAGAATCTTTATCTGAATACCGTCTCTTAACCAGTTTTTCGGAAATTCTGTTTCTGATAATTGAACGCCATTATAGGTGCATTTAATATGGATTTCTTTAGTCCAATCCTTTAAATCTTCGGACCATTCGGGAAATTGAAATAATAGTATACGAACAAGATTTTTAGAAATTATTAATGAAGGTAATATAATATATTTTCTAATAATTGATTGGATTACTAATGCAAAACCTCTTATTACTTGAGCAAATATAATGCTATCCCAAATTTCCCCTATTTCTATACGAGTTTTCTCCTCTTTTTTGTATATTTCGCTTTTGTCCTCCTCTTCTTTCTCACTTTCTTTTGTCTTTTCCTTTGTATAATCCGAAATTTTTAATTTATTATTTTTCCAAATCAAATTTATAAAAATTATTTTCATTAGATCGAGGATATCAAAAGAAAAGAGGGGAGGTTTGTCTACTCTATCTAAAAAAAGGGCGGAATACACATTTGCTTGAAACAGTTCCAAAATAATTATTTTACGCCTTTGAGCTCGTATAGAGCCTTTTATTATATCTCGACGAAAATCCGGTTGTTGTGAATAACGTATCAAAGCCACCTCTTCATCTTGATCAGAATTATCAGTCTCTTTTTCATTAGTATCGGTATTCTCCGGACTATTAGTAAAAATTACGACACGTTTGGCTTTTCGTGAACGAATTTGATAATCCTCTGCCCCACTTTCTTCAGTTGCTACTTCCTGTTGTTCCAATTCGTCGATTAATTTATATGACCATCGAGGAACTTTTTTATTTATTTCTTTTATTGCAATATATTCTTTGCTAATTGTTTTATCCTTAGTATCAGTTATAACTGCATTGATTAAAAATTTCAAAATTTTTATTGGATCTTCTGGATTAATTCTTACTTGTTTGTTTTCCGGAAATAAATAAAGTCCTTTCAAATTGAAATTTGATGTTGATTTTCCTCCAAACTTGCTAATTATATTTAAGAAATAACTCATTTCTGTTGATAATGATTTTCGATCAAATAGAGTGAATTTATGGTCAAATTCTGTGTAATTGGTAGTAAGAAGGATGCCATGAATCTTATTTATCAAAATTGTCTCTATGTAATGTTTTATAGCTAGAGACGTTTTTATGATTGGTAGTAAAAATGGTTTTTTGATTTGTCCGCGAAAGGGTCCGTTAAATAAAGAATCACATTTTTTAGGTAAATATTCTTGTTTAGTCTCATTATTACAATTACACAATCTAATTCTTTTTTCGATTATATCCAGAGGAAGGAATCTATTATCTAAAATTTCGACTCTATTTAAAAATTGGTTGCTTATGTTCTTCCTTTTTTGTTCATTGGTATAATTCCAGTGATTATACAGTTCATTATAGGAAATTTTTTCTATTGTAAAAAAAGACATCTTTCTTTGTATCATTTCAAAAAAAGTTGATAAACTTGGTGGATACGTAAAGGATATCCTTTCTTTTCCATCACTTTGACACGTATGAAAAAAATATTGTGACATTTCATCTTTTACAGCATTTTCAAATCGATCATTTTTTATATAGCGAAATGGTCGCTTCCATTGTTTATAGTCGAAAAGAATATTAACAAGAGGTTTTTCAAACCAGAATATCTCTTTATCCTTTTTATCTTGAAATATTTCTAACTTCGAATTTTCTTGATTCCCATCTAGATAAGAAGTTTCATAAATTGGTCTATTTTTATAGCGTGTCTCTTTAAAGTGGAATTCATCCTTTGTTTTTCCCTTTCCATTCATTCGGATCTTTTCTGTTTCATCCATTTTGTCCGGATCCTCCTTTTCTTCCGAAAAAAGAGAAGGAGAAGGATCTTCTTCAGTGGATTCCTCTTGTTCCTGTTTAGTCCCCTTTGTTTCGGAAGTTGTTTCTATTTCTACATCTGTTTCTTCCTCGCTTTCCCCCCTTTCTTCCGTTTCTGAGGTTTCTTTCAGTTTCTTAGTAATAATGGGTGACGGTACTCTGCCTAAATAGTAGACACAGGTAATAAATAAGAGAATACTAAAGATTCGAGCCATATTAGATCTAATAAGTACATTAAATCTAATAGAATCATTTTGCTGTATCCAGACTAATACCAATCCAACCCATTTCATGAATAAAATGTGACCAATTAACCAACCAACAAAACTACTTGTTACAAATAATATCTTGTTGTTGCATCGAAACATATAAATGTTGACTAATCTGACTAACATT